GGATTGGTATTATTCTGGATACGGCAAAATCATTTGATTCGATCTAATAAGTACCTTGTGTCAGAATTGAGAAATTCTATGGCTAGAATCTTTAGTATTCTCTTATTTATCACCTGTGTCTACTATTTAGGCAGAATGCCATCGCCTATTGGTACTAAGAAACTGAAAGAAACCTCAGAAACGGAAGAAAGCGATGTAGAAACAACTTACGAAACGAAGAAGACGAAACAGGAACAAGAGGGATCCACTAAAGAAGACAAAGATAGCCCGGTTTACGAAGATTCTTATCTTGATATCCATCAAGATAATTGGGAATTGGGAAAACTTAAAGAAGAGAAAACTTATTTTTGGTTTGAAAAACCTATTGTAACTTTTCTTTTCGATTATAAACGATGGAACCGCCCATTGAGATATTTAAAAAATGATAGGTTTGAAAATGCTATACGAAATGAAATGGCACAATATTTTTTTTATATATGCCCAAATAAAGGAAAAAATCTAATCTCTTTTACATATCCCCCAAGTTTATCAACCTTTTCAGAAATGATAGAGCGAAAAATTTCTTTCTACACGACAGAAAAACTATACCACGAAGACCTATATAATTATTGGATTTATAATAATGAACAAAAAAAATACAACTTAAGGAACGAATTTGTAAGTAGAATACAAAATTTAGAAAAAGAGAAAGGATCTTTTGCTTTAAATATACTAGAAAAAAGAACCAGATTATGTGATGATGAGCATGAACAAGAATATTTACCAAAAATGTATGATCCCTTTTTGAATGGACCTTATCGCAGAACAATAAAAAATGTAGATTCAGATGAAATCATGACTGATTTAATAACTTCAAGAGTGGATTCCTTAGAAATATTGTGGATAAATAAAATTCATGGTCTATTTCCTAAAAATTCTCAAACATTTGAACATAAAAAGAATAGGTTTTATTCTGATGAGAAATTTTTATCGAATCCTATTGAGAATTCCTTAACCTCAATTGAAAAATTTAATTTTGAACGTGCGCAAGGAATAGATTCAGAAAGTCAAATAAAATCTTTGAAATTTTTATTCGATGTAATTACAACTGATCCAAATGATCTAATAAAAATTAGAAAAAATTCTATTGGAATGGAAGAAATTAGTAAAAAGGTCTCTAGATGGTCATACAAATTAATAGATGATTTGGAAGAAGAAGATGACGAAGAATCGATGGAAGATCCTGAAATTCGGTCAAGAAAAGGGAAACGCATAATAATTTATACTGATAACGATCAGAGTACTAATTCGAGTGCTACTAATAATAATACTAGTAATACTAGTGATGAAGAAGACGAGGTGGCTTTGATACGTTACTCACAACAATCGGATTTTCGCCGTGGTATAATCAAAGGATCTATGCGTGCTCAAAGACGTAAAACAATTATCTTGAAAATATTTCAAGCAAATGCGCATTCTCCACTTTTTTTGGATCGAATAGACAAAACATTTTTTTTTTCGTTTTTAAATATATTTCAAATTAGGAATTGGTTAGGGAGAACCTCAGAATTTCCAATTTATTATTTTGAGCAAGAACATACAAAAGAAAATGAGAAAACAAACAAAGAGAAAGAAGAGGAAAATGAACGAATAGCAATATCAGAGGCTTGGGATAGCTTTCTATTTACTCAAGCAATAAGAGGTTTAATATTAGTAACCCAATCTTTTCTTAGAAAATATGTTCTATTTCCCGTATTAATAATAGCTAAAAATATTAGTCGTATGTTATTGTTTCAATTCCCCGAATGGTACGAGGATTGGAAGGAATGGAATGAAGAAATGCATGTTAAATGTACTTATAATGGTGTTCAATTATCAGAAACGGAATTTCCCAAAAATTGGTTAAGAGATGGTATTCAAATAAAGATTATATTTCCTTTTTGTCTGAAACCTTGGCAAAGATCTAAGGTACGATTTAATCATGGAGATCAGCAAAGGCAAAAAAAAGAGAAAAAAGATAACTTTTGTTTTTTAACAGTTTGGGGAAGAGAAGCAGAGCTACCTTTTGGGTCTCCCCGAAAACGACCTTCTTTCTTTGAACCCATTTTTAAAGAACTCGAAAAAAAAACGATAAAAGCGAAAAAGAAAATTTTACAAGTTATAAGAGTTTTCAAAGAAAGAGGAAATGGGGTTCTAAAAGTTTCAAAAAAAAAAACAAGATGGGTCATCAAAATAATTCTATTTATGGACCTAATAATGAAAGAACTTGAAAAAGTAAAACCCATATTAAAATCGAGTAGGGTTAAAATATATGAACCGACTAAAAATAAAAATGGAAGAGATTCTAATATAAATAATCAGATTCTTCGCGAATCGACGATTGCAATTCAATTCCTGAATTGCGGAAATGCAAATTATTCACTCATCGAAACAAAAATGAAAGATCTTGCTAATAAGACAATCACAATTAGGAGTCAAATAAAAGGAATCACAAAAGACAAGAAAAAAATGGTTCTAACTTATGATGATAAAAGATCGGAATTACAGAAGGATATTTGGCAAATATTTAAAAGAAAAAATATCCGATTAATACGTAAATCGCATTATTTTATAAAATCTTTCATTGAAAAAATATACATGAATCTATTACTATGTATCATTAAGATTCCAAGTTTTAAATCAACAAACAAAATTTTAACTAAATACATTTATAATGATAAAACAAATCAAGAAGGAATTGAAAAGACAAATCAAAAAATAATGAACTTTATTTCGACTATAAAAAAGTCGTTTTATAATATTTTTTATAATACTAATTTTAGTATTAGCAACAAAAATTCTAATATTTATTGGGACTTATCTTCTTTGTCTCAAGCATATATATTTTACAAATTCTCGCAAAATCAATTACTTAACAAATATGCTTTGAAATCTGTACTTCAATATCATAACACCTATCCTTTTCTTACAGATATAATAAAGAATTATTGTACAACACAAGGAATATTTGGTTCCAAACCAAAGCATAAGAAAATACATAAGTATAGAATGAATAAATGGAAAATGTGGTTAAGGGGTCATTATCAATATAATTTATCTCGGACTAAGTGGTCTTATTTAGTACCAAAAAAATGGCAAAATAGGGCCAACCAATGTCGTATAATTCAAAAAAAAGACTCAACGAAATCGGATTTATATAAAAAAGAAAAAGACCAATTAATTCATTACATGAAAGAAAATTACTATGCAGTAAATTCATTGATGAGTCAAAAAGACAAATTGAAAAAACATTTCGGATATGATATTTTATCATATAAATATATAAATTTTGAGGATAATAAAAACTCATATATTTATGAATCAACGTTCCAATTACAAGAAGTGGAAAACAAAAAAATTTCATCTAATTTCAATACACTAAAACCCGAACCATTTTATGGATTGATAAGGATAGTTATTAATAATTATCTAGAAAAAAAATTTCTCATTGATGCGGACAAAAATATGGATAGACTATTTTTAAATTTTAAAATTCCCCATTTCTGTATTAGAAATAATATTGATATTGAGACCCGGGCCAATACGCCTACCAACACCAAGATTCATAACACCAAGATTCATAAAAATACTAAAAATCTAAATTATCAAAAATTTAAAAAAAATTCCTTTTTTGATTGGATGGGAATGAATCAAGAAAAATTCTATCGTAGCATATCAAATCTGGAACCTTGGTTTTTCCCAGAATTTGTACTACTTTTTAATGCGTATAAAATAAAACCGTGGATCATACCTACCAAATTACTTATTTTTCATTTTTATTTCTATGAAAATATTAGTAAAAGTAAAAAGATCAATGTAAAAAAAAAAAATGAACAACAAGGTCAAGGAAATCTTGTATTAGATTTACGAAAACAAAATAAAAAAGATGTTGAGACAGATTATACAGGAACAGACATTAAAAAAGGTGGAAAAAAAAAACAATCTAAGAGCAAGAAAGAAGCAGAACTCAATTTCTTCTTGAAAAAATATTTTCTTTTTCAATTAAGATGGGATTATCTCTTGAATCAAAGAATGATCAATAATATAAAGGTATATTGTATTCTACTTAGACTGATAGATTCAAAGGAAATAGCTATATCTTCAATTCAAAGAGGAGAGATGCGTCTAGATATAATGTTGATTCAGAAAGATCTAACTCTTACAGAATTGGTAAAAAGAGGCATATTTATTGTCGAACCAATTCGTCTATCTATGAAAAGGGATGGAAAAGATATTATATATCAAACCATAGGTATTTCATTGGTTGATAAGACTAAACGCCAAACTGATGGAAAATACATAATAAAAAAAGAATATGTTGATAAAAAAAAATTTCATGAATCTGTTGCACAACACAGCAATATACTTATGACTAAAAACAAAAATTATTATGATTTCCTTGTTCCTGAAAATATTCTATCCCCCAGACGTCGTAGAGAATTGAGAATTTTCATTTGTTTTAATTCTCAGAATTGGAATATTATGAGTAGAAATCCAATATTCTGTAATCAAAACAACATAAACAACTGCGGACAATTTTTGAACAAGGAAAAACATCTTAATACATATACAAAGAAATTCATTAAATTCAAATTTTTTCTTTGGCCCAATTATCGATTAGAAGATTTAGCTTGTATGAATCGTTATTGGTTTGATACCAATAATGGCAGTAATTTCAGTATATCAAGAATACATATGTATCCACGATTCAGAATTCTTTAAATTCTTTAATTATATTAATAGTATATAATAAATATAAATAGAACATAGTATATTTCCTCTATATCTTATATCTATTTTTCTTTATCGAAAAAACATTTTCTTTCCTGAATAGGAAAATCTTAAAAAAAAAAATGGATTGTTTCTTTTTATCCAAATCAAATTGAAAATTTGATTTGGATAGAAAAAATTCTATATGAAGAAATGAGAAATTTTTTTGTACTAAATTCAAATAACTGCAAATAACACGTATAATAAATATTTTTATTTTTCCTGATCGGTAAAATTCGCGTAAAAGAAAAAAAAAAAAAAAGAAAATTTGATTTTTATGGTAAAAAATTCATTCATCTCGGCTATTCGACAAGAAAAAGAAAAAAACTGTGGATCTGTTGAATTTCAAGTATTTAGTTTCACTGATAAGATACAAAAACTTACTTCACATTTAAAATTACATAAAAAAGATTTTTTATCACAAAGAGGTCTACGAAAAATTCTGGGAAAACGTCAACGGCTGTTGGATTATTTGTCAAAGAAAAATCGAGTACGTTATAAGAAATTGATTAACCAGTTGGGTATTCGGGAGTCAAAAACTCGTTAATTTTAAGTTTAAGATTGGTTTTAATTTTTTCTTTAGTTATTAAATTTTGCATTTTGATCAACTTCATTTTGCTAAATTCATGGAATACTAAATTGAATTAAGGAAGAAAAGTTATGACTGTACCAGCTACAAGAAAGGATCTCATGATAGTGAATATGGGTCCTCACCACCCATCAATGCATGGTGTTCTTCGACTAATTGTTACTCTCGATGGTGAAGATGTTATTGATTGTGAACCTATATTGGGTTATTTACATAGAGGGATGGAAAAAATAGCGGAAAATCGAACAATTATACAATATTTGCCTTATGTAACACGGTGGGATTATTTAGCCACTATGTTCACAGAAGCAATAACAGTAAATGCACCAGAACGATTAGAAAGCGTTCAAGTACCTAAAAGAGCTAGTTACATTAGAATAATTATGCTAGAACTGAGTCGTATAGCTTCTCATTTATTATGGCTTGGACCTTTTATGGCAGATATCGGTGCACAGACTCCCTTTTTCTATATTTTCAGAGAAAGGGAATTGTTATATGATCTATTCGAAGCCGCTACAGGTATGCGAATGATGCATAATTATTTCCGTATTGGGGGAGTTGCTACCGATTTACCTTATGGCTGGATAGAGAAATGTTTGGATTTTTGCGATTATTCTTTAACAGGAATTGTTGAATATCAAAAACTTATTACGCGTAATCCTATTTTTTTGGAACGCGTTGAAGGAGTGGGCATTATTGGTGGAGAGGAGGCAATAAATTGGGGTTTATCAGGACCAATGTTACGGGCTTCTGGAATCCAATGGGATCTTCGTAAAGTTGATAGTTATGAGTGTTACAATAAATTTGATTGGGAAGTCCAATGGCAAAAAGAAGGAGATTCGTTAGCTCGTTATTTAGTACGAATCGGTGAAATGAAGGAATCTATAAAAATTATTCAACAGGCTCTAGAAGGAATTCCTGGAGGGCCTTATGAGAATTTAGAAGTCCGACGTTTTGATAAAGCAAAAAATTCCGAATGGAATAATTTTGAATATAGATTTATTACTAAAAAACTTTCACCCAATTTTGAATTGTCGAAGCAAGAACTTTATGTGAGAGTAGAAGCCCCAAAAGGAGAATTAGGAATTTATTTGATAGGAGATAGTAGTGTTTTCCCTTGGAGATGGAAAATTCGTCCACCCGGTTTTATCAATTTGCAAATTCTCCCTCAACTAGTTAAAAGAATGAAATTGGCAGATATCATGACGATATTAGGTAGTATAGATATCATTATGGGAGAAGTTGATCGTTGAAATGATAATTGATATAACAGAAGCGGAAATACAAGCTATAAATTCTTTTTCTAGATCGGAATCTTTAAAAGAAGTCTATGGACTCATATGGATCTTTGTTCTTATTTTCACCCTTATATTGGGAATAACAATAGGGGTACTAGTAATTGTGTGGTTAGAAAGAGAAATATCTGCAGCAATACAACAACGCATTGGGCCTGAATATGCCGGTCCATTGGGAATTCTTCAAGCTATAGCAGATGGAACCAAATTAGTTTTTAAAGAAGATCTCCTCCCATCTAGAGGAGATATTCGTTTGTTCAGCGCGGGACCGTCTATAGCGGTCATATCTGTTCTACTAAGTTATTTAGTAATTCCTTTTGGATATCACCTTGTTTTGGCCGATCTTAGTATAGGCGTTTTTTTATGGATCTCCATCTCAAGTATTGCCCCTATTGGACTTCTTATGTCAGGATATGGGTCGAATAATAAATATTCTTTTTCAGGTGGTCTACGGGCTGCTGCTCAATCTATCAGTTATGAAATACCATTAACTCTATGTGCGTTATCAATATCTCTACGTGTGATTCGCCAGAACATTATTATTTTCCCTCTTTTCTAGAACTAGAAATAGAATAAAGAAATTGAATATATTATATTCAATGGATATTTTCTTTTTTTATTTATCATTAGGGTTGATGAATTAAGCTAGATAGTTAGATGAGTAAAAGCAAACTGCTTATAAATTTGCAGTAATAGGATTAAATCTCATTCCCTATGTACGAGAATAGAAACATAAGCAGTATAAACTGTTTACCCCAAGGTTAAGATTCTTTGACCAATTATCATATCTTGAAGCGGGTACAAAAGATCACCCGTATGGGGTTTCTACTACATGTCTTGTATTTATTACCATACTGGAGATCAATAAAAAATCAGTGGACAGTTAGGAACACCAAGGTACACAAAAGATTAGTAATGGAGATAATTTAAGATAAAAAAAAGGATTTTTTTGCATAAAGCTTTGGATAAAACGAATCATAATGAGGACTTTAAGTTGGTAGAAATGACCAAGTAGTACTTCTCCACGATTCCGATCTCGAGTATGCTCCTATTCACTGATTAAAGAAATGACTATAAAAAACGAATTAATCCTTTATTTTTTTTTCAGAGTACCTCCTCTCCTCTGAGAAAGAAGAATAGGACAGGAGCAAAAGAAATAGAATGCAAAATATTGAATGGGAAAAATGAAACAAAAAAATACGATACAGGATATTTATTTCTTATTTCTTTTCCCCATTCAATATTCATATCTACTATATACATACATGGAATTCTTAATCATAAATTTGGAATTAATGATCAATTCTTTCTAACTAATTCTTTCTTTAGAGTTATTGATAAAACCTAATTTATTGATATAACGAGTATTTTATTTAAGGATTAAGTTATTACCGAATAAAGAGAAATTGTAATTTTAATGGAAAAGATCAATTCGGAAGCGCTTTTTTATTCTAGCAGACGGAATTTCATTGGTCTAATTTTGGACTTACCGGTATTAGAATTCGAATTACAATAATACCAAACAAGTACTTACATTTATTTGTGACCATAGAGGAGCCGTATGAAGCTGAGGTCTCATGTACGGTTTTGAAATAGCGATATGAACAGTAATGTTATTATCGACTATGATTATCTAATAGTTCAAGTACAGTTGATATAGTTGAGTCACAGTCAAAATATGGTTTTTGGGGGTGGAATCTGTGGCGTCAGCCTATAGGGTTTGTTGTTTTTCTAATTTCTTCTCTAGCAGAATGTGAGAGATTACCTTTTGATTTACCAGAAGCAGAGGAGGAATTAGTAGCAGGTTATCAAACAGAATATTCGGGTATTAAATATGCTCTATTTTACCTTGCTTCTTACCTAAATTTATTAGTTTCTTCATTATTTATAACAGTTCTTTACTTAGGCGGGTGGAATTTCTCTATTCCGTATATATCTATTCCTGAATTTTTCGGAATAAATAAAATGACAGGAGTTTTTGGAATAACAATTGGTATATTTATTACATTAGCTAAAGCTTATTTGTTTTTGTTCATTCCTATCACAGCAAGATGGACTTTACCTAGACTGAGAATGGACCAACTTTTAAATTTTGGATGGAAATTTCTTTTACCTATTTCTCTGGGTAATCTATTATTGACAACTTCTTCCCAACTTATTTACCTATAAAGAATAGAATAAGATAACGATATTCTCCATTCATAACTGATCTTAAACAAGAGAAAGAAACATCAAATTATTCACGGAGATCTACAATATGTTCCCTATGGTGACTGGGTTCATAAATTTTGGTCAACAAACAATACGGGCGGCAAGGTACATTGGTCAAAGTTTCATAATTACCCTATCCCATACAAATCGTTTACCTGTAACTATTCAATATCCTTATGAAAAATCGATCACATCAGAACGTTTCCGCGGTCGAATTCATTTTGAATTTGATAAATGTATTGCTTGTGAGGTATGTGTTCGTGTATGTCCCATAGATCTACCCGTTGTTGATTGGAGGTTTAAAAGAGAGATTAAAAAGAAACAATTGTTTAATTATAGTATTGATTTTGGAGTCTGTATATTTTGTGGTAATTGTGTCGAGTATTGTCCAACAAACTGTTTATCGATGACTGAAGAATATGAACTTTCAACTTATGATCGTCACGAATTAAATTATAATCAAATTGCATTAGGTCGGTTACCAATGTCAGTAATTGGAGATTACACAATTCAAACAATTATGAATTCCAGTCAAATCAAAATGGATAAAGATAAACCCCTTGATTCAAGAACGATTACTGATTACTAATATTTTTTTATATAAAGATAAACAGAAACAAGTCTTCTTTTTTTTATGAGAACCTAATAAACTTATCTTATTAACTATTGATTATTGAGAATCACTCTTTGATTTAAACTGTGAATATGTATTTTCTTAATTATTTTAAAATATTAAAAAATTATAATCTCTAAAAGAAAAAAGAAAAGATTGGCCGATAATTTTAATAACTTTATCTATATCCACAGTAATCCATCCATATTAAGATTTAATTGCATTAAAAACTCATCATATATAAGAAAAAGAAATAAGGGGAACACCCCTCTCTTTCCTGGACTATTTAGTAAGGTCATGAAACATTTTGACTGATTTTTCTCTTATACATAATGGATTTACCTGGACCAATACATGATATACTTGTAGTATTTCTGGGATCATTTCTTATATTAGGAGGTCTAGGAGTAGTATTGTTTACTAATCCAATTTATTCCGCCTTTTCGTTGGGATCGGTTCTTGTTTGTATATCCTTATTCTATATTTCATCAAACTCCTTTTTTGTAGCTGCCGCCCAGCTTCTTATTTATGTGGGAGCCATAAATGTCTTAATCATATTTGCTGTTATGTTCGTGAATGGTTCAGAATATTCTAATGACTCCTATCTTTGGACTATTGGAGATGGAGTCACTTCACTGGTTTGTATAAGTATTCTTTTTTCACTAATTACTACTATTGCAGATACGTCATGGTACGGAATTATTTGGACTACAAGATCAAATCAGATTATAGAGCAAGACTTTATAAACAACGTTCAACAAATTGGAATTCATTTATCAACAGATTTTTATCTTCCGTTTGAACTAATTTCTATAATTCTTTTAGTTTCTTTGATAGGCGCAATTACTATGGCTCGTCAATAATAAATAGTTTAGTTAGAATAAAAAAAAAAAATTTTAGTTTTATCTACTGTCAATATTCCCTTTTTTATGTAATCGCTCGATTCTAGTCAATCAACTTGGTTGAATTTTTGTTCATATTGAAACGAATCGAGGTTGATCAGGAGTTAGTCAATGATGTTCGAACATGTACTTTTTTTGAGTGTCTATTTATTTGCAATCGGTATCTATGGATTGATCACAAGTCGAAACATGGTTAGAGCACTTATGTGTCTTGAACTTATACTAAATTCGGTTAATATTAATCTCGTACTATTTTCTGATATATTTGATAGTCGCCAATTAAAAGGCGAGATTTTCTCAATCTTTATTATAGCGATTGCAGCGGCGGAAGCTGCTATTGGGCTAGCTATTGTTTCGTCGATCTATCGTAACAGAAAATCAACTCGTATTAATCAATCAAGTTTGTTGAAAAATTAGCCATAACTATAATATAAATATAACTATAATATAAATACATATAAATAGAATAGATATATAGAAATTGTAAAAAAAACTTTCTATAAAATATTATTTCAGTGTCTTTTATATATTTATTTACAAATAATACTAATATGTATAGTAATATTTCAATATATATTTATATTGAAATATTGACGATCCATTAGTTAACGTGAAGTTGCACGTGTGATTCATGCGACTCATATGATCATGGTTGTTGAAAGATAAATCAAAGTTTCTTGGTCCCTTCTGATGAACAGATTTATAAAAATTTTGATTCTTAAGATTTTTTTTGATAAATCATTGATTCATCTGGTTTCTATATATAAAGAAAATATAAATATATAATAAATTATATAATTATAAATTTATTATTATTTTTTTTTTTACTTTACCAGATCGAAAATTTTTTATGTTCAAAACTGGAATTTATAGACCCAATGTCACATTCAGTAAAAATTTATGATACATGTATAGGGTGCACTCAATGTGTACGAGCCTGCCCCACAGATGTATTGGAAATGATACCTTGGGACGGATGTAAAGCTAAGCAAATTGCTTCCGCGCCAAGAACGGAAGACTGTGTAGGTTGTAAAAGATGTGAATCTGCCTGTCCAACAGATTTTTTGAGTGTCCGTGTTTATTTATGGCATGAAACAACTCGCAGCATGGGTCTATCTTATTGATACATTATAATAAATTCCACTTGAATCATTTGATTCCTTTTTACCGACAAAAGCCCGTGTTCAAAAGAATATATTTTCTTGAGCACGGGCTTTTTGGTCAAAACGCATCTTGTCTTTATCACGAGTTATTTCCCTTGGTTAACAATACTTGTAGTTTTGCCAATATTCGCGGGTTCCTCAATTTTCTTTCTTCCTCATAAAGGGAATAAGGTATTTAGATGGTATACCATATGTATTTGTTTATTAGAACTCCTTATAACAACCTATGTCTTCTGTTATCATTTCCAATTGGATGATCCATTAATTCAATTAGAAGAGGATGCTAAATGGATAAATGTTTTCAATTTTCACTGGAGACTGGGAATCGATGGACTTTCCATAGGACCCATTTTACTAACAGGATTTATCACTACTTTAGCTACTTTAGCAGCTTGGCCTGTTACTCGAAATTCGCGATTGTTCTATTTCCTGATGTTAGCAATGTACAGTGGTCAAATAGGATTATTTTCTTCTAGAGATCTTTTACTTTTTTTTATCATGTGGGAGTTAGAATTAATTCCTGTTTACTTACTTTTATCTATGTGGGGAGGAAAGAAACGTTTGTACTCGGCTACAAAGTTTATTTTGTACACTGCGGGGGGTTCCATTTTTCTCTTAATAGGAGTTCTAAGTATGGGTTTATATGGTTCCAATGAACCGACATTGGATTTTGACAGATTAGCTAATCAGTCATATCCTGTGACATTAGAAATAATATTCTATTTGGGCTTCCTTATTGCTTATGCTGTCAAATCGCCGATTATACCCCTACATACATGGTTACCAGATACCCATGGAGAAGCACATTACAGTACATGTATGCTTCTAGCGGGAATCTTATTAAAAATGGGAGCATATGGATTGATTCGTATCAATATAGAATTATTACCACATGCTCACTCTATATTTTCTCCTTGGTTAGTGATAGTGGGGGCAATCCAAATAATTTATGCAGCTTCAACCTCGCTTGGTCAACGCAATCAAAAAAAAAGAATAGCCTATTCTTCTGTATCGCACATGGGTTTCACAATTATAGGAATTGGTTCTATAACCGACATGGGACTCAACGGAGCCATTTTACAAATACTCTCTCATGGATTTATTGGTGCTGCACTTTTTTTCTTGGTGGGAATGAGTTGTGATAGAATACGTCTTGTTTATCTCGACGAAATGGGGGGAATATCCATTCCAATGCCAAAAATATTTACCATGTTTAGTAGTTTCTCGATGGCTTCTCTTGCATTGCCGGGAATGAGTGGTTTTGTTGCGGAATTAGTAGTATTTTTTGGACTAATTACTAGTCCAAAATATCTTTTAATGCCAAAAATATTAATTACCCTTGTAATGGCAATTGGAATGATATTAACTCCTATTTATTTGTTATCCATGTTACGGCAAATGTTCTATGGATACAATTTTTTCAATGTTCTAAACTCAAATTTCGTGGATTCTGGACCACGAGAACTATTTGTTTCAATCTGTATCCTTTTACCCGTAATAGGAATTGGTATTTATCCCGATTTCGTTCTTTCTTTATCAGTTGACAAGATACAAGCTATCCTATCTAATTATTTTCATAGATAGTTTTTTTTCTTAATAAGATAGAAAGTCTTATAATTTAAAATTATAATATTTTTGAAACTATTCGCTGTACAACGAAAAAAAATAATAAAGTGAATTAGAAAGATGTATCCCAAGTTTTTAAGAACTGTTTGAATTAAGATTCAAACAGTTCTTAAAAACTCACACAAATTTTCGTTATATATGTCTTACTTATTCTGCATGTAATTTCTACAATTTAATTAAATTTTATGTGAATGAACCATAACTATGTAGACCTATTCCTAATAGATTGATCCCAAAATAGCATATCCAAATTATAAGAAATCCTATAGAAGCTACAAGTGCCGAATTCGTACCGTGCAAACTTTGATTTGTTCTAGTATGTGAATAAATCGCGAATATGGTCCAAGTAATAAATGCCCAAGTTTCCTTGGGGTCCCAATTCCAATAAGACCCCCATGCTTCGTTAGCCCATACTGCTCCAGAAAGAATACCTATGGTTAAAAAGGTAAACCCTAAACTAATAACACGATAACTCCAATAATCCAAACGCTGAATTAATTGATATTTATAATAATTTGGAAATGAAAGAAAAGAAGTGCTTTTAACAACACTTCTTTTTTCGTTCAAGTATTCGATCTTCCCAAAGAAAAATGACTTAATTAATAAATTTTTGCTTCTAAAAAAAATATCGATGTTTTTTCGAAATGTAATGACTAAAAAAGCGACTGATAATAACGAACCACATAAAAGAGCCGCATAGCTCAATAACATCATACTTACATGCATCATTAACCACTGAGATTGTAGAGCAGGTACTAATATTGCTGATTGATGCATTTTACTTGAAAGACCAGATGTAGCGAAACCTTGAGTAAAAATGGCACTTGGCGCGGTTATTGTGCTTAAATCATTTTTTTGATTCCATAGCTTGGAAACCATATGAATAATGGAAAAACTCCACGAAAGGAAGATTAATGACTCGTATAAATTACTTAATGGAAAATGTCTCGAAGAAATCCAACGAATAACTAATAATCCTGTTAGAGAAAAAAAAGTAGCTAACATTCCTTTTTCCGACGAATGGCGTAATCCGATGATTTCATGAACTGATAGAATCATCAAATGAATCGCAATCACAATTGAAACGATCGAAAAAGAGAGATGAGTTAATATATGTTCTAAAGTCGTAAATATCATACATAAAAAGGGTCTCATTACAGAATTGAAATCGGGAATTAAATACATTATAAGATCCATTCTATCTCTTTTAGAGTATGCCGCCACTCGGACTCGAACCGAGATGCTCTAGCACTGCTTCCTAAGAGCAGCGTGTCTACCAATTTCACCATAGCGGCTTATTTACTTGAAATAATAATAGTCTTGAAATAATAATAGTCAATTCATGTTGAATCGTCTAGATGTAGATTCTAGAATCCGATATAGTTATCTTTAGGAAATGGATGAATAAGGGTTCTTTTAAACTCTTTTGTTTAAACTAAAGTATTCTTTTGATTTTTAATAACACTTAGAAAACTTAGAAAGATCTTTTTTTAAAAAAAAAATATATATAAATTAAATAAATAGGATGATTTTATACATATCAAAATATAATTACTAAAATTAATAAATTAAATTAGAAATTAAAAGACTCATTTTCTAAAAAAAAAAAAAAATATTGTTTTTAGTCTACTTTTTAATGTATTTAGTGTAATTTAATTAATTATTCTAATTATATAGTGATTATATAGAAAATATATATATATATAATAATTATATTAATATTTGTTGTTTGTTATGTACATAATTTAAATATAGAATAATAATTAGTAAACAAAACAAATTTCATTTGATCTTGAGATAGACATATAATAAAACAGTTTTAATATTCATTATAATTACATTTTATTTCTTTTCCTAATGGAAAAAAAATTTCTACTGGGAAAAGAAATAAAATAATACTTAGAACCAAACTAGCAGACAGATAAGTTAATATTCGACATAAAATAGCTGCTAGTTCTAACTAATCTTGAGGAGGTAAATAAATACATAAGTTAATGCAAAATTTTCATATTCTATATATTCTTTAAATCACGGAATTCAAATTATTCCAAGATTTTCTTATTTGTTTGCCGAACAAAAAAACTTTTTGAATTTCCCGTAGAAACTGACTTTGCTAAAGAAAAGGCTTTTATTGCAACTAAATTTCCCTTTTTCTTCCAAATATTTCTACGAATACGTTTTTTTGATATAGAAGTACGTTTTTTTGGAACTGCCATAAAAAAAAGGGTTCTTCCTTTTTATTGTTGTATGTGAAAGACATGTATTGATCAATATGGATCGTTTTTTTTTTTTTTAGTTTTAGTCATTTTTTATATTATATTTAATTTCGTCGATAATCTTTTTTTTTTTTTTAACAATACAAATATATTGTTTATATATACATGTGTGTTACATATATAATAAACTAGGAAAAAATAGAAGAAAAGAAAGAAAAATTTTAAAAGGAATTTTCTAGTAGTTAATATGTTAAACAAGACATTCCGTTAGCTAAGAAAAGGAACTTTCATTTTACGTTTTTTTTTTTTTTTTCAGTTCTATAATATAAGAAGTAAGGATTTTTATAAGATTTCTGATATTTTCTTATCTTATTGGATTGAAATCCAATCAATCAATTTCATAAAAAATAGAAATTAGGTAATTTTAAAAAAATTACTAGAAGAATTAGTTGATTTATTGATGCAAACTATATATCTGTATCTATATTCTACTGATATTGGTATAGTTATTTTTGCTTACTTTTCTTACTTTTTCTTTGCTTACTATAGTATATGATATGGTTATATATTACTAGAATACAATTCTAGTCTAGTGGCAAAATTTTTTTTAATATCATATTCTCCTTCTCTTTTTTTTATAAAAAAATATTTTTCTACTTCAAAAATGAATATTTTAGTTAAAAAATTAATAACTAAAAAATGACTCTATATCGAACTATTTGGATAAAGCATTTAAGCAATAATTTATAACTTTTTCAAATTTTTGAAATATTTGAAAAAAGTAAGAAAAATGTAAAATAAGAATATTTAAGGTTTCATATCTTTTTTTTTTATTTTTTTATTGTTTTCTTCAAAAGCAATAAAAATTGGTGAATTGGAAACAATTATAAGAAAAAAACGAAAATTTCTGTTTTTTATGGAACATACATATAAATATGCATGGATAATACCTTCTCTTCCATTTCCTATTACTATGTTAATAGGATTTGGACTTCTACTTATTCCTGCAGCAACAAAAAATATTCGACGTATGTGGGCTTTTCCGAGTGTTTTGATGCTAACTATAGCTATGGTATTTTCTGTTAATCTTTCTATTCAGCAAATAAACGGAAATTTTATCTATCAATATCTATGGTCTTGGACTGTCAATAATGATTTTTCTTTAGAGTTCGGACACTTGATTGATCCGCTTACTTCTATTATGCCAATATTAATTACTACTGTTGGAATCATGGTTCTTATTTATAGTGATAATTATATGTCTCATGATCGAGGATATTTGAGATTTTTTGCTTATATGAGTTTTTTCAATACTTCTATGTTGGGATTAGTTACTAGTTCTAATTTAATACAAATTTATATTTTTTGGGAACTTGTAGGAATGTGTTCCTATTTATTAATAGGTTTTTGGTTCACACGACCAATTGCAGCAAGTGCTTGTCAAAAAGCTTTTATAACCAATCGTATAGGGGATTTTGGTTTATTATTAGGAATTTTAGGATTTTATTGGATAACGGGTAGTTTAGAATTTCGAGATTTGTTCGAAATAGTTACTAAATTAATTCATAATAATGGAGTAAATTCTTTATTTATTACTCTTTGTGCTTCTTTTTTATTCCTCGGCGCAGTTGCTAAATCTGCACAATTTCCCCTTCACATATGGTTACCTGATGCTATGGAAGGACCCACTCCCATTTCGGCTCTTATACATGCTGCTACTATGGTAGCAGCAGGAATTTTTCTTGTAGCTCGTCTTCTTCCGCTTTTCATAGTCATACCTTATATAATGAATCTTATTTCCTTAATAGGTGTAATAACAGTATTATTAGGAGCTACTTTGGCTCTTGCTCAAAGAGATATTAAAAGAAGTTTAGCTTATTCTACCATGTCTCAATTGGGTTATATTATATTAGCTTTGGGTATAGGTTCTTATAGGGCTGCTTTATTCCATTTGATCACTCATGCCTATTCGAAAGCTTTATTGTTTTTAGGATCTGGATCCATTATTCATTCAATGGAATCCATTGTTGGATTTTCACCAGATAAAAGTCAAAATATGGTTCTTATGGGAGGGTTAACAAAATATATTCCAATTAC